TAATAGAAATAGAAAAAAAGAAAACTGTAATGAGATAATAAAGAAAGAATTGGATATGCGTAAAGATCTAATCCGCTTTTCGGCCGAAACAAAACAAGATAAGTCTTTTTTTGTTTGAATTATTTTTCTAAGTTATAAGTTGAAGTGAATTGAAGGAGTTCTATTTGTTCAATTCTACCCGGAAAATAAAACAAGGAATAAGAATCTTTGGCAAATAGGAGACATGATTCTTTCGATACAAGACGACACAAGAAAAGAATTTTCTTGTGTCGTCTTGTATCGAATCGAATAGACGATTAGGAAGACTAAGAATACTTTCTAGAAATTTCATTTTTCCCGTCCTCCTTGCCTTGTATTCTATTCCTTTTTATTTGTATACTGATTTTCTATCATTAGGAATGGTATACAAGTAATGAGTTTCAGACATCCCGCAAAATAAAAAAGAGTAAAAAAAAACAAAGAAAAGACTTATAGAATTTTTTGAATCATATAATCATATATCATTCTATCGATCAACAAGAATTTGGCACTTTTACCAACTTTATTTTAAGGAATCTATAGATCTAGAAATTCATTTCGTACAACTGAACCTTTTCAAACTGTTTCTTTTTCAGAACCAAAAAGATTTGTGCCAAAATCACAGATGCCAAGAAGAACAGAAGGCCTTGGACTCGTAATGGATCTTGAAGCACTATTTCTGCGTCTCCCTGACCAAACCCTCCTACATTTGGATTACTTGTTAATGGTTGATCAAGCTTGATGGATTCACCCTCTGAAACAAGAAGTTCTGGTCCTGGAGGTATAATATCAACCACTTGACGTCCTTCTGATGCATCAACTATGGTTATTTCATATCCCCCCTTTTCTTTACGTGCTATTCTGCTTACTATACCAGCAGATGTAGCATTATAAACTGTATTGTTACTCTTGCTACCATCAGGATAAATCTGACCCCTTCCTCTGTTCCCACCTACATATATGGGATATTTTAAGAAGTGAACGTCTTTTTTAATCGCAGGGTCGGGGGAAAGAATAGGAAAGACGATTTCACTATATTTCTGACCGGGAACAGGACCTATCACAAGAATATTTCTTTTATTAGGACGATAACACTGAAAAGAAAGATTGCCCATCTTTTCTTTCATTTCGGGAGAAATACGATCGGGGGGGGCTAATTCGAATCCCTCGGGTAAAATAAGAACAGCTCCTACATTCAAAGCTCCTTTTTTACCATTAGCAAGAACTTGTTTCAGTTGCATATCATAAGGAATTCGAACAACTGCTTCAAATACAGTATCAGGAAGTACAGCTTGCGGAACTTCAATATCCACGGGCTTATTAGCTAAATGGCAATTGGCACATACAATTCGCCCAGTTGCTTCTCGTGGATTTTCATAACCCTGCTGTGCAAAAATGGGATATGCATTTGAAATAGATGCTCGAGTTATTACATATATCATGATCGATACATAAATGGATCGAGTCATCTGTTCTTTTACCCAAGAAAAAGTATTTCTATTTTGCATGGTCCAATCATTGATCCCCGGAATTTCTACAATAAATTTGATAGGTATCTAGTAGAATTCCCTATCCACAAGTTTGCCATTGTATTGATTGTACTGAAAGAATTGTACTATAGTATGAAGTATGAATACCTTGAAGTGAATAAGGTAGAAGTATAAAGAAAAAGATCTAATGAATTATTCATTCATTGAATGATAAATTACTACAAGCGAAGGAGATACACGATTTAAAAAATGGAAGATCCAATATTTCACAATTGTATCTAGAATCACTGGAAAAGTGGAAACAAGACCAGATATAATCTGATCATTCTGAGCCAATCCAAAATCGCTGTAGATCGAACCAATCATTAGTTCCCAACCATGGGTCGAGTGAAATCCGATCCATAAATCAGTAACTAAAAGAATCGAAAAAGCTTTGATTGTATCACTTAAGTTATAGAGAAATTCCTGAATCCAAGAATTTAGAATGAAAAGTTCTTCATTACTCAGAAAAAAATAACCACTTAGAATAGCGAAACAGATTAGATTTGTAGAGAAATGCAAAATGATATGGAAATGAGATTCATTGTGTCTTTGGACCAATTGTATTGTTTCCTTGTGCATTCCTATACGAAGTCTTTGCATATGTGTCTCCGAGTACTCCTTTATCATCTCGTCCAACAGGAATAGTTCTTCTAATTCCAGAAATTTTTCTATAACATTTTTCTCTTGAATATCATTCAAAAGGATTTCGGATTGCCTGGTATTCCACCAATTAATAACCCAAGTTTCTAGACATTTCTTAAATGATAGAGAAATCCACCAGGGCAAAAAGAGTATAGACACAAGATATGGGAGGGAAGCCAATGCTTTCTTTTTTTTCATTCTGTATCCATGATGTGAATTGTTAATGAACCTGTTTCATTCGTCGATTCTATCTGAGATTTCTATGAAGCACGAATTATATAACAAGAGCCTATAACTATAACAAGAAAACAAGAATAAGGTATCGAACCTATGGATCTTTTCCTATTTTTGTTTTTGTGTAAGAATTGAGTCTTTGGATCTAGAATAGAACATAGAAGAAGGGCCCTTTTCAAATGAAAAAAAAAGAAGTAAATATTTTTTCCATATTCCAGAGATCACAATTAGGCAAATTGTAACCAATCTCCCCTTCATTTATTCCTTTCGATGAAGACTCGAAAACCCATTTGAACTAACGAATAGAATTTGGATTTAAAGACGAACCCTACCGGATCCTTTAATTCTTTTATTTCTATTTTGAATTCGAAAGATTTCACTGTCTAACCGCAGCGCGGGGATAGGGTATCAATTCAAAGGCCTAAAAAGAGGAATTATGTTTTACGAAAACAAAAGACATGTTAGGATATTTGATGAATCTATAATTCTTAGACTTTTTACTAGTATAAAGAGTGAAGCTGGATACCATGTGTATGCGTATACAAAATAGTTTTTGTGTACAAATAGTTTCTATTCTCTTTTTTTCATATATTTTATTTGATTAGTTATATTAGATTTTATTAATATTGTTCCATATACGTCCTCCTGCTTTTGAGATGTATTAAGTTTCTTCTCTCATGCTGAGATTTATTCTTCAGTTCATTTCAAAATACTTCAATGGGTACGCGCAAGAAATAGGCCAATTCGGCAGCTTTTTGTTCAATTTCTCGTGGAGTCAAATTCTCATCAGTACGGGTCAAGGGAATAGCTCCTTGGCCCCTGACTTCCATATAAAGGACACGACGAGGAAAAAGACCCTCTCTCACCTCCATTCTGATTGATTGGATATCTTTCAGAAAGAAACGAAGGAAGACGCGACGATTTCTTCCAGGAAATCCCCAACGAAAAAGGGACATTATCCCTTCTTTTCTATCGAATTGGTCATAACCACTACCTACATTCCATGAAATTGTGCACCACAAATAAGAACTAATGAATAGACCTGCGATCCCATAAAAAGACATCACGATCCCTTGTGGGAAAAAAAGAATTTGCTGATACGGAAATACGGATATCAGATTTTTACCAAGATAACTGGAAGTCCCAACCACTAAGAATCCTAGTGAACCTAAAAAAAGGATGCAGGCCCAGCAAAAATTACTTGTTTTTCGAGACCCCGTTATAAGTTCTATCCATATATGTTCTGATCGCCAGTTCATACTATACTAGATCCAGTTGCATTCGATTGGAATTGAGAGAATAATCCAAAAGGATTTGACTCGACTTTTATTGCTTGATCCCGAAGTAACTTTCATCAACTAGCAGCATTCCAACAGGAACTTTTAGGAATAATTGGTTAGATAAATTGAGTTTCTATTTCAAATATTTTTCAAAAAGGATTTGCTGATCATTTTGAATTTAATCATTTAATTGATTAAGCTATAACCGCATATACATGCATTAATGCGTCTATTATGCATCGGCATACATAACAAAACAACTCTTACATTTGTTTTCGTAAAAGCCACATATCATATATCCTACCATATTACATTAAAAAAGTATCTGTATGATGATCCAGTTTTGAAATAAATTGATGAGATTTGGTCCCATCATATTTAGACAATCTTATTTCTTTGGACATAAAGAGATAAAGAAGCCATTGCGATTGCCGGAAAGACTAGGGCCACTACAGGAACAAAAATAGAGGGAAGGTTAAAATCTATCATAGAATGGGTACCTCAATTTCATATTTGTACCTATTATAATTATAAAGATATCTTATGATAAGTCTATCTATTAGATAGATAATCTTAATATGAAGTATTTCATAATCAATAACGAATGTAGAACTCAATGAAGTGTACCTATTCCTCTTTCTACACGAATATTTATGAGAATCCGCTTTAAGAAATTGGATTCTTCCTCTCCCATCCTTATCTTCATCGTCTTTCTATCTTTCCTTTCAAAACAAAAAAGGTGTTTTGAAAGGAAAGATAGAAAAGAGTTTCTTATGAGTTCCCGACTTTAACCAATCTTATCCAACAAACAGGGATTCCTAGTGAAAAACGGGGGTTTTCGCTAAATAGAAAGAACTTCTATATTCTTATTATTTGTTATTTGAATATTTCTATTTTATTTCTTTGATTTGATATTTCTTATTTCTTTTTATTTAATATTTTCTTTTCATTTTTTCGATATCTTTTTTTATCTATTTTTCGTTGTTCTATATATGAATATGTCAAAAGGACGGAGAAATTTCTTTTTATTTCCCGGATTTATCGGAAGGAGAAAGAAATTCTTTTTTATCTTGTCGATAGAGGGATGCTTATTCCTAATCAGGAAGAGAGGTAGAATAAAAAAGGGATCCGGGGCAAAAAGTCATTATCCAAAACTTCTAACTCTTACTACACTTATAACGGATGTCTCCAAAGAAAACACCATCTTCTTAGTTTTCTTTTTTTCATTATAATGAACTAAATGCGTATTCGCTACAAATAAAAATAACTGAAGCTAGTGCTATATTTCCATTTGAAAATGAAGAATTTCAATCTTTTTTTTAATCTTGATTCAAGGGAAGGAAACCATGTAGCTGAAATAACTCATTCAGAACACCTTTTAAAGGATTACGTGGTACGATTGGGTCGAATAAGCCCTTATCAAATAAATACTCAGCCGTTTGTGAACCGTCGGGTACTGTCTTTTTCAATGTTTGTTCAATTACTCTTTTACCCGCGAACGCAATGTAGGCATTAGGTTCAGCAAGAATGATATCTCCCAACATACCAAAACTTGCTGTAACTCCGCCAGTTGTAGGAGATGTAAGGATTGATACATAGAATAACTTTTTATTTGATTGATAATCATATGAAGCAGAAGATATTTTAGCCATTTGCATCAAGCTCAAACTCCCTTCTTGCATGCGTGCTCCTCCAGAAGCACACACAATAATGACAGGTAGAGATCGATTAGTAGCATACTCGATCAAACGGGTGATTTTCTCACCTACTACAGATCCCATACTACCTCCCATAAACTGAAAATCCATAACTCCAATTGCTATGGGAATACTATTTAGTTGACCTACGCCCGTTTGAACAGCTTCAGTTAAACCCGTTTTTCTTTGATAAAAAGAGATGTGATCCATATAAGGTTCCTCCTCTGAATGAAATTCAATGGGGTCCATAGAAACCATATCTTCATCCATAGGCTCCCAAGTGCCAGGATCAATAAAGAGTTCGATTCTATCTGAACTACTCATTTTCAAATGATATCCGCAGTGTTCACAAATATTCATTTTTGAACTAAAAAATTTTTTATAATTTAATCCATAACAATTCTCACATTGAACCCATAACTGTTTGTATTTTGTATTTATATCGAAATCATTAGATCTTTCTCTTCTATTGAAAGAACTGCTACTAGTTTTGATACTAGAATTTCCACTTTCAATACTACTTATACTTTCCGTACAAATGAAACTAAAAATGTAACTGTCGATACCACTGTAAATGTCACTATTGATTTCAAAACGAAGATAACTATCAATGCAACTATTAATGTGATTATTCCAATTAGATTGAGTATCATACATGGAATAATAATAGTAGTAATTACTACTATTAGACCCACTATTCAAATAACTAGGAAAAAGAATCTCTAGTTCACTCAAACTAGCATTGTCAATATCAAAAATCTGATTTTCAATATCAAAATATACAGAATAAGTGTCACCATTACTATTTCTAACTAAAAAAGTATGATCAGAGATCAAACTCCAAATATTCCTGCTATCAAATAAATAATTTAGATAATTAATATTACTGAAACTATAACTGTCCCAACTAGGAATCTTTTTCTCCGCATCATTTAGAATAGTTTCTTCACTTCCACTGGTATGTCCAAGAGCATCAAGACTATCATCCATTGATTTACTTAGTCCACACCTATGTTCTAACTTCTTGTTAGACAACATCGAATTGAACCAACATTTTTCCATAGATTCTTTCTGCCCCCTATTTGATAAAAACCTAATACTAATAGATGAATAGTCATTCGATGAAGAAGAAAAAATCATTTTACTATTTTTTTTTTCTTTTTATTTCTCATCAGAATTCAAATGAAGTATATGATCCAATCATTCAGATTGTTAATGAAAAACGAGCGAGTCTTGAAAAGAAAAGATTCTCTTTTTGAGGAATCCGGTGAATCTTTTCAATATTATGATAGAGATTAAGATAGAATCTTTTCCTCAAAAAAAGATATATGATATATAAAGACAGGTTTTTCTCATGTAAAACTTTCAATTCTCATCAAAAAGATACATAGTTGTTTCTTCCCATAAATTAAAAATGAATTCTCGTCTCGTAGAATCTCGTGTCATATAGTCAAATAAGAAAATGAGTTTCTATTACAACAGGGAACGAAAAAGACAATATACAGGATAGGGGTAGAAGGAATCCTTTCCTTGGCTTGATCTATGGCCTGAAACTAATGAATATAAAATGATCCACCAATCCAATCCCGAGGATCCATAATTCAACCTATGGCTCCAACAAGAAATAATAGAATAGATAAGTTGTTTAGTCTTCCTTCGATCTTATCTTCTTATGTTTCGATTTTGTATGTACTTGTATATCGTATTGTATATCGTATTGTATATCGTAAGGTCTGTACATATAAAAAAAGATATATGCAAATACACAAGACCCTCATAGTTCATAGTATAGGATTAGTATAAGATGTTTATACTTTATCCGATTCGGCCCAATCTTTCTTTTTTTGAGGAAAAGATTGGGCCAAGTTTCATTGCAATCAATTAGGAGAACAAACAGGAATTGCTGAATTCTACGCGCTTATTTTGTCTCTTTATCTAGCTTATCCACTGGGTCGAAATCGAATGTGATCTCTTTCCATATTTCACAAGCAGCGGCTAGCTCAGGGCTCCATTTGCTAGCTTCACGAATAATATCATTACCTTCACGAGCAAGATCGCGTCCCTCATTACGAGCTTGTACACATGCTTCTAAAGCCA